CATCTACTTGATATTAATATAAATTAGAGATTGGTTGAACTTGAAAATTTAGTCATTCAATAAATAAACAATGGAATGGAATTCCTTTGGGCGGTACCAACTAAATCCAGTGCTAATTCCCATTTATTTGTTATTAAATTAACCGATCAACTTCCTATCAGACATTTTCTTTTTGAATAGTAAGTAACTAATCAAAAAGAAAATGTCGACATATTTCACTTTATTATGATTATGAAAATCAATCCTACTACTTCTGGTCCTGCGGTTTCCACACTTGAAGAAAAAAACTTAGGACGTATCGCTCAAATTATTGGCCCAGTATTGGATGTCGTTTTTCCCCCAGGAAAGATGCCTAATATTTATAACGCTTTGGTAGTTAAAGGTCGAGATACTGCCGGCCAACAAATTAATGTGACTTGTGAGGTACAACAATTATTAGGAAATAATCGAGTTAGAGCTGTAGCTATGAGTGCTACAGATGGTCTGATGAGAGGAATGGAAGTGATTGACACGGGAGCTCCTCTAAGTGTTCCGGTTGGTGAAGTTACTCTCGGACGAATTTTCAACGTTCTGGGGGAGCCCGTTGATAATTTGGGTCCTGTAGATACTCGCACAACATTTCCTATTCATAGATCTGCGCCTGCCTTTATACAATTAGATACGAAATTATCAATCTTTGAAACAGGAATTAAAGTGGTGGATCTTTTAGCTCCTTATCGTCGTGGGGGAAAAATAGGGCTATTTGGGGGAGCTGGGGTGGGTAAAACAGTACTCATCATGGAATTGATCAACAACATTGCCAAAGCTCACGGGGGTGTATCTGTATTTGGCGGAGTAGGTGAGCGTACCCGTGAAGGAAATGATCTCTACATGGAAATGAAAGAATCCGGAGTGATTAATGAAAAAAATATAGCAGAATCAAAAGTAGCTCTAGTCTATGGTCAAATGAATGAACCGCCGGGAGCTCGTATGAGAGTTGGTTTGACTGCCCTAACCATGGCAGAATATTTCCGGGATGTTAATGAACAAGACGTGCTTTTATTCATCGACAATATATTTCGTTTCGTCCAAGCAGGATCAGAAGTATCTGCCTTATTGGGTAGAATGCCTTCCGCAGTGGGTTATCAACCCACCCTTAGTACAGAAATGGGTTCTTTGCAAGAAAGAATTACTTCTACCAAAGAGGGATCTATAACTTCGATCCAAGCAGTTTATGTACCTGCGGACGATTTGACCGACCCTGCTCCTGCCACGACATTTGCACATTTAGACGCTACTACCGTACTATCAAGAGGATTAGCTGCCAAAGGTATTTATCCAGCGGTAGATCCTTTAGATTCAACGTCAACTATGTTACAGCCTCGGATCGTTGGCGAGGAACATTATGAAACTGCACAAAAAGTTAAGCAAACTTCACAACGTTACAAAGAACTTCAGGACATTATAGCTATCCTTGGATTGGACGAATTATCTGAAGAGGATCGTTTAACTGTAGCAAGAGCGCGAAAAATTGAGCGTTTCTTATCACAACCCTTCTTCGTGGCAGAAGTATTTACTGGTTCTCCAGGGAAATATGTTGGTCTCGCAGAAACAATTAGAGGATTTCAACTCATCCTTTCCGGAGAATTAGACGGCCTCCCCGAACAGGCCTTTTATTTGGTGGGTAACATCGATGAAGCTACCACGAAAGCTATGAACTTAGAAGTAGAGAGCAAATTGAGGAAATGACCTTAAATCTTTGTGTACTAACTCCTAATCGAATTGTTTGGGATTCAGAAGTAAAAGAAATAATTTTATCTACTAACAGTGGTCAAATTGGCGTATTACCAAACCACGCCCCTATTGCCACGGCTGTAGATATAGGTCTTTTGAGAATACGCCTCAATGGCCAATGGTTAACGGTGGCTCTGATGGGTGGTTTCGCTAGAATAGGCAATAATGAGATCACCATTTTAGGAAATGATGCGGAGATGAGTACTGACATTGATCCGCAAGAAGCTCAACAAGCTCTTGAAATAGCTGAAGCTAACTTGAGTAGAGCTGGGGGTAAAAGACAAACAATTGAGGCGAATTTCGCTCTCAGACGAGCTAGGACACGAGTAGAGGCTATCAATGTTATTTCTTCCTAGTCAACAATACATCAAAATAATCAAAAGAAGCTTTTCTTTATTTTTATTAAACACCACATTTTGATTCCACCAATTGAACACAATCAAGTCTAATCTGATACAAGGAAAAAAAAAGATGGGTAGAAAAACTTATTAGATACCATTGACTCCAGTATCTAATAAGTTTAACCTACTATTGGATTTGAACCAATGACTCCTGCCGTATGAAAGCAATACTCTAACCACTGAGTTAAGTAGGTCATTTTTCACTTCAAAAGACCCATCACTCCGGGGATTATAAATAGAATATTATTTCTAAGCAATTCAAATCTGTTAAGAGTAAACGGATCGAATAGCTATCATGTGGGATCATGAACTGTCCATCTTGACAA